CTAAATAATTAGAATTATCTTCTATTTCTAAATTAATGAAATTATTAGTTAGAATTCTAACTATATTATAGTTATAAATTATATGATTAATATGTATTAAATATACAATTGAATCAAGATGAAATTTCTATTTTCGTTTTTTTAAGTTAACTTCTAGTTATTCAGTTAGAAGTTATAGAAGGTCTACCCTACTCTAAGGAAAGGATAAAAAGAAAAAAAAAAGAATCGATCCTTCGAGTATTAAAAATTGGATGATAAAAATGAGAGTAAGAGAAGCGCGTTTTGTGGTATATATCCTATCCATCTATATTGAATTGTGGATACAGAAATGATAGAATCATTTCGGATTGGATCGAATGTTGATCTCCAATAGAGATTCAAGAAAAAAGGCAAGAAATTCAAACAACAAGAAAGACTTTCTCTATAGGTTATATAGAAATCAGAATCTAATTCTAATGAATTCAAGGATTTCAGCATAAAGGGGATATGGCGAAATTGGTAGACGCTACGGACTTAATTGGATTGAGCCTTGGTATGGAAACCTACTAAGTGAAAACTTTCAAATTCAGAGAAACCCTGGAATTAAAAATGGGCAATCCTGAGCCAAATCCTATTTTTTTACGAAAACCAACAACAAGGGTTTAGAAAGCGAGAATAAAAAAAAGGATAGGTGCAGAGACTCAACGGAAGCTGTTCTAACAAATGGGGTGGATCGCGTTGCCTTAGTAAAAGAATCCTTCTATCGAAACTCTAGACAGAGAAAAGATGAAAGATAAACCGATATACATACGTACTGAATACTCTCTCAAATGATTAATCATTTGAGATTAATGACGGCGCGAATCTCTATTTTTTTTATATGAAAAATAAAAGAATTTTTGTGAATCAATTCTAAGTTGAAGAAAGAATCGAATATTGATTGATTAAATCACTTACTCCATGGTCTGATAAATCAAATCAAGAACTGATTTGATTAATCGGACGAGAATAAAGATAGAGTCCCATTCTACATGTCAATAACGACAACAATGAAATTTCTAGTAAGAGGAAAATCCGTCGACTTTAAAAATCGTGAGGGTTCAAGTCCCTCTATCCCCAGGACCCTTTGATTCCTTAACTATTTATCTTATTCTTTTATCTTATTCTTTTTGTTTTGTTATCGGTTCAAAATTCGTTATGTTTCTTATTTGTTCTATTCTTTCAGAAAGGTATGCAGGCGGATATTCTTTTTTCTATTAACACAAGTCTAGTGTTGTATATGATACACGTGCAAAAGAGCATCTTTTAGTTTTAGCAAGGAATTCCCATTTGAATGATTCACAATCAGTAATATCATTACTTGTACTAAAACTTACAAAGTCTTTTTCTTTTTTTGAAAATCCAAGACGCGGCCTGGGTAATGCTTTTAATACCTTTTTCGTCTTTTTAATTGACATAGAAGCAAGTCATCTAGTAAAATTATGATGATACCTAAGTAATGGTCGGGATAGCTCAGCTGGTAGAGCAGAGGACTGAAAATCCTCGTGTCACCAGTTCAAATCTGGTTCCTGGCACACGATTAATTTGTATGAGTATCTATTATTGTACACATTAATTGATATAGATTGACATACATAATCATTAATTCCATATTCATTAATAGTCTAAATCATGATACATATTTTATAGTTATAGTGGAGTCAAAATTATATATCTGTAAAAATTATATATCCACAGTAGATAGAGAGTATAAAAAGTATGTCTATCTAAAAATTAGATTCTCTTTTCTCTTTTTTTTCATTTGTTTTGCTCATACTATGTCCCCTCTCCTTCAAAACAAAAAATGTTAATACTTCATACATAACATATACGAAATATATATATTTGAAAGGCTCAATTAGTTGGTTGAAAGACCCAACCAAAGGTCTAGTCTCAAGGAGTTAAGGGGTGGAAATAGACAAGATTTTTCTTAGATAGAGTACAAATACAATCCGATCCCTTTTCATTTCTTCTTATTTCCTTTTTTCTATTCTATTCATTCTCTCCTACGTGGCCTTCTAGAACGCGTGTAAGTTATGTGTGCGCGGTACAAAGTTCATAATGCGTAACCCCTTTAATTCATCCTATCGGCTTTGGCTCAATTGCTCCAAAAAAAAAATAAATAAGTATTCCCAAAATTTGAGAATTTCAATGAATGCCTAATTGTATTGTCTTTTTTTAGACACATACATACTACGAATGATACTTCACTTCCCCTGTTTGATTTAGAAGAAAACAGACAAATACTCCTTGAGGATCTGGATCTGGATCTGGAGGTATAGAAATGAAGATTGGTTTCTTATCATTCAATGAGCATCTTGTATTTCATAAAAATTAGGGGCAATATAATCCTTACGTAAGGGCCATCCTATCCAACTTTCAGGCATTAAGATACGTTTCAGTCGTGGATGGTTATCATAACAGATTCCCAGCATATCATAAGACTCCCGTTCTTGAAAATCCGCACTTTTCCAAACCCAGA